ACCGTTCTTTTGTATTGACCAAGCAAAAACCTCATTCCTTTAACTGCAAAAAAATCTAAAAGCTATTTTTTTTTGAATTTTTAAATGTTTTGCGAATCAAGAGTTTTATACATTGTTTAGTTGAGATAAATTCGAAGAAATTGTTCGAATTGTGTAATCTTCAATTATTGATACAGGTAACCGGCCTAAAGCAATTTGATTATAATTCAATTCATGACGATTATAAGTAGAAAGCTCATATTCTTCGGACATTGATAAACAATTTGTTGGACAATACTCAACACAATTACCACAAAATATACAAATTCCAAAATCAATACTGTAATTAAGTAATCGTTTTTTTCGAATATCAGTTTGAAATTTCCAATCTACAACGGGTAGATCTATAGGGCATACACGAACACATACTTCACAAGCAATGCATTTATCAAATTCAAAGTGGATTCGACCTCGGAAACGTTCTGATGTAATCAATTTTTCGTAGGGGTATTGAATAGTTACAGGTAAACGATTCGCGTGGGACAGGGTAATCATGAAACCTTGACCAATATACCTGGCAGCTCGTATTGTTTGTTGACTAGAGTTCAAGAACCGAGTTAGCATAGGGAACATATCTGAATATCTATAAATAAGTTTACTGGTTTCTTTCTCTTGTTTGAGACAAGTTATGAAGAATAGAATATTCTATTCCTTTACAGTGAAAGAAGCTGGAACGAAGTTGTTAATAATAGATTACCTAAAGAAATAGGTAAAAGAAATTTCCATCCAAGATTTAATAGTTGGTCCATTCTTAGTCTTGGTAACGTCCATCTTGTTGCAATAGAAATAAACAAGAACAAATAAGTTTTAGCCAGTGTAATAAAGATACCTATTATTGTTACAAAAACTTTCCCTCTTTTATTTATGTCAAAAATTTCAGGACTAAATAGGTTTGGAATAGAAAGATTCCAACCCCCCAAGTAAAGAACTGTTACAAATAACGAAGAAACTAGTAGATTTAGATACGAAGCAACATAAAATAAGCCAAATTTTATACCTGAATATTCGGTTTGATAACCAGCTACTAATTCTTCTTCTGCTTCTGGTAAATCAAAAGGTAATCTCTCACACTCGGCTAGAGAAGAAATTAGAAAAATGATAAACCCTATAGGTTGACGCCACAAATTCCATCCCCAAAAACCATATTTTGATTGTGTTTCAACTATATCAACTGTACTTAAACTGTTAGATAATCATAGTCGACAATAACATCACTGTTCTCGTCACTATTACAGAACCGTACATGAGATTTTCACCTCATACGGCTCCTCATAGGTCACAAATCAATATAAGAACCTTTCAACTTTATTTATCTTGATGTATTTGTTGATGTGTTTGTAAGATCGATAGAGAATCAAATTCTTATCCTAAGGCCTATAATTAGACTAATGGAATTCTGTCTGCTAGATTTATAATAAAATAATAAAAAAGTGCTTCGGAATTGATCTCATATTTTAAAAAATTTCATTTTTCTTTGTTAATTAAAAACTTTACCCTTGAATGAAAAAAATAATTTTTAGAGGAATATCACATAGATATTTCAACCTATCTTTTTCTCATTTTCGATTACGAAAAAGCATTTAGACATTGCATTACATAACAAGAATTTTATTTCGTTCCTATTCTCCTTTCTCAGAAAAAGAGGCATTATTCGTATTATCAAAAGTAAAAGATTTCTTCGTTTTGATAGTTATTTACTTAATCAGTGGACAGGAACATACTCTGGATCGAAATCATGGGGAGTACTTCTTAATCATTTCTACCAACTTAAAGCCCCAATTCGAATTACTTTTCTATAAAAAAATATCCTATTGGATAATTTAAAGAATCTCCATTACTAATCCTTTGTGTATCTTGGTCTTCCTAACCATCCACTTATTTTTTTTTGAATCTCTCATTAGGGTAATACCTCTATGGTAATAGTATAGAAAAAAACCCATACAATTGATCTTTTAAACCCGCTTCAAGCCATGATGACTAATCAGCCAATCTTGGGGTAAACAGCCTTGACTGCTTATGTTTACTTTCAATTAATTCTTGTACATAGGAAATGAGATTGAATTCCTTTAACAGCAAATTTATAAGCCGTTTTATTTCACTCATATAACTATCTGGTTTAATTCATCAACCTAATGATGAATAAAAAAATAGATATTCAAATCATTTAACTTTCTTCTTAGAAAGAAAAGAAATGGAGGAATTTTTATGTCTTACCGAATCACACGTAGAGATATTGATAATACACATAGAGTTAATGGTATTTCATAACTAATTGATTGAGCAGCAGCCCTTAATCCACCTAAAAAGGAATATTTATTATTTGATCCATAGCCTGACATAAGTAATCCAACGGGAGCAAGACTTGAAACGGCGATCCATAAAAAAACACCAATACTAAGATCAGCTAGAATAAAGCGATAGCTAAAAGGAATTATTGAATAACTTAGTAAAATGGATATGACTGCTATGGATGGACCAATACTGAATAAACGAGTATCTCCTCTAGACGGAAGAAGATTTTCTTTGAAAAGTAGTTTTGTACCATCTGCTAAAGCTTGAAGCATTCCCAAAGGACCTGCATATTCGGGTCCAATACGTTGCTGTATCTCTGCAGATATTTCTCTTTCTAACCAAACAATTACTAGTACACCCAGTGTGATTCCTAATACAAGAATGAAAATAGGGACAAGCATCCATACGAGCCCATAAACTTCTTTTAAGGATTCCAATCTGAAAAAAGAATGAATAGCTTCTATTTCTGTTATATCAATTATCATTTCAACGATCAACTTCTCCCATAATGATATCTATACTACCTAGTATCGTCATAATATCAGCCAATTTCATTCTTTTAACTAACTGCGGAAGAATTTGCAAGTTGATAAACCCCGGCGGTCGGATTTTCCATCTCCAAGGAAAAACACTCTGATCTCCGATCAGAAAAATTCCCAATTCTCCTTTTGGTGCTTCGACTCTTACATAAAGTTCTTGCTTGGATAATTCAAAAGTTGGAGAAGGTTTTTTACTAATAAATCGATATTCAAAATCATTCCATTCAGGGTCTTTTATTCTATCAAAGCGCCGGCTTTCTAAATTCTCATAGGGCCCCCCTGGAATTCCTTCCAGGGCCTGTTGGATAATTTTTATGGATTCTGTCATTTCGCCGATTCGTACTAAATAACGAGCTAATGAATCTCCTTCTTTTTGCCATTGAATCTCCCAATTAAATTCGTCATAACACTCATAACGATCAACTTTACGAAGATCCCATTGTATTCCGGAAGCTCGTAGCATTGGCCCCGATAAACCCCAATTTAATGCTTCTTCTCCGCCAATAATACCTACGCCTTCAACTCGTTCTAAAAAAATAGGATTTCGTGTAATAAGCTTTTGATATTCAGCAACCCCAGTTAAAAAATAATCGCAAAAATCTAAACATTTATCTATCCAGCCATGAGGTAGATCAGCAGTGACTCCTCCGATACGAAAATAATTATGCATCATGCGCATACCGGTAGCAGCTTCGAATAAGTCATATATCAATTCTCGTTCTCGCAAAATATAGAAAAAGGGGGTCTGTGCCCCAATATCTGCCATAAAAGGGCCAAGCCATAACAAATGGGAAGCGATACGACTTAACTCCAGCATAATAGCTCTAATATAGCTAGCCCTTTTAGGTACTTGAATATTGCCTAGCTGTTCAGGTCCGTTTACGGTTATTGCTTCTGTAAACATAGTAGCTAAATAATCCCAACGTGTTACATAAGGCAAATATTGTATAATTGTTCGATTTTCCGCAATTTTTTCCATTCCTCTATGTAAATAACCCAATATAGGTTCACAGTCAATAACATCTTCACCGTCGAGAGTAACGATTAGTCGAAGAACACCGTGCATTGATGGGTGGTGAGGGCCCATATTGACTATCATGAGGTCGTTTCTTGTGGTTGGTGTAATCATAAGTTTTTCCCGAGTCAGTCTTCCATGCATTGCTGAAAGTAAAAAGAAATTCATCAAAATTTAAACGACTAAGCTCATCAAGACTAAGCTCGTCAAATGATATCATGCTTCAAATTAACGAGTTTTTATTTCTCGAATATCCAACTCATCAATTAATTCTTTATAGCGTCCTCTATTTCTTTTTGACAAATAGGCTAGTAGTCGTTGACGTTTTCCCAAAATTTTTCGCAAACCTTTCTGAGATGAAAAGTCTTTTTTGTGCAATTCCAAATGTGAAGTAAGTCTCCTTATCTTAGTGGTGAAACTGAATACTTGAAATTCAACAGACCCTCTATTTTCTTTATTTTCTTTTTGAGAAATAATAGAAATTACTGAATTTTTTACCATAAAAAACTCTCCTTTCCCCTTGTACAGATATGGATTTTACCGATCAGTAATAAGTATAAGTAATAATAATGCCATTAATTTTGATGTGGTATATACAATAATTTAATCCAAATAACTCCTTTCTGAATTCAAACCAATCAATCGAATTGGAAATTGGATTTAGATAGGAATAGAAAAAGATTGGTACATTTTTGCATCGAAGAATTTAGACCTAAAATTAAGAAGTTTCTATTGATTCATTTGGAAAACTAATTGAGATATTATTCATAATTCATTTCATATTGAATACTAGAATGAGATGTGAGACAAGAAAAGTACGTGATCTGTATATTTGTTTACTTTCATATACCCTATATTATATATAGATTAATATAGATTATATATAGGGTATATAGAAATAGGGTTTAGGGTATATATAGAAAAATTGTATTATTCACAGAATTTCAATCGCGGATACAGATGTATTCTTAACATACTGAAACGACTGCCATTATTGGTATCAAACCAATAACGATTCATACAAGCTAAATCTTCTAATCGATAATTAGGCCAAAGAAAGAACTTTAATTTCATTAATTGATTTTTCTCTCTATCAAGATAATTATTGTCATGTGAAACTCGGCTGCTGTTTTTTATGTTCTTTCTATTCCAAAATACTGGATTTCTATATGTATAATTTTCATTCTTTGAATTGAAACAAATTAGAATTCTCGCTTTTCTACGACGTTTAAACGATAAAATATTTTCTGGAACAAGTAAATCAAAATGATTTTTGTCTTTATTTTCATTTATTCTTTGATGTGGTGAAATTGTTTCATCCAAATTTGTCCTAGAAACATATCTTTGCTCTTGATATTTTTGATTAATTTGATGCTTACTCTTATGAAGCAACGAAATACCTACGGTTTGGTACATAATAAATTGTCCATCTTTTTTTCCAGACAAACGAAGTGGTTCTACAATCAATACCCCCCTCTTCATTAATTCTGAAAGAGTTAAATTACTTTGAATCGGCATTCTATCCAAATTTATTTCTCTCTTTTGAATGGAGGTTATAGTCATTTTTTTTGGATCTATCAGTCTAAGCAGAAGACAATATGCCTTGATATTATTGATCATTCTTTGATTTAAAGTTGTGCACCATTTCAATTGAAAAACCAAATAACGTTTCAGGAATAAATCTAGTTCTGCTTCTGTATTGCTTTTGTATTGTTTTCTCTTTTTCCCCTTTTTTATGTCCAAGCTTGCATAATTATCTTCAATATCTTTTTGTTGTGAGAGAACGGATCCACGATCTCCTTGACTTATGGGTTCTTTTTCTTCTTGATTTCGATGTTTTTTATTCGAGGCTATCAACAAATTAATCTTTTTCTTTTCATTAATCTTTTTATTTTCACTACTATTTAAATTTAAAAGAAGTAATTTGCTTGGTATAAACCAAGGTTTTGTTTTATATGCCTTATAAAGTAACACAAATTCTGGGAAGAGCCAAAATTCCAGATTCGATATGGGGCGCTTTAGTATTTTTTCATTCATTCCCATCCAATCAAAAAATCCTTTGTGGGGGTTTGGTGAATTGGTTTCTGGAATCATAAGATAAAAAATATTTTTTTTAGAAATTATTTGAGAATTGTTAGTAGGAATTTGAGTATTTTGATTCCTATTGGTATCAATAATGATCCAGGTCTCAATATCGGCTTTTTGGCTAAGATAAAAATTGAAAAATTTCCAATCAAAGTTTTTTCTATCGGCCGATTTTTCCATATATGGAATATCAACCTGTCCTAGATCATTTTGAATAGGGATGTTCCTCAATATATCAAAAAAGGCCTTTTTAGGCCTGTTATAAGTATAATAAATTTCTTGGTTCTTATTTTCTTGAAAGGGAAATCTATAAAAAAAACATTCCGTTTTATTATCATAATTAATAAATTTATATGATAAAAGATTATATCTATAATATTTTCGAAAATTACTTTTTTCATTGGATAATAAATATACTTCCGATTTTTTTTTGGAACCAACCAATTGGTCTTTTTCATATGAATGCCGTTTGCTTAAATTTTCCTTTTTAACTATACAACGCTGGCGAACTCTATTTCGCCATTTTTCTGGTATTAATCTAGACCATCCGATCTGAGATAAATGGTATTGATAATGTCCTTTTAACCAGTTTTTCCATTGATTCGTTTCATAGCTTGGAAGTTTTTTATTTGCTAATTTCGAATGAATCATTCCTTGTCTTTCAAAAGAATCCTTTATTTTAGACTTAAGAAAAGGGGGGATTCTTTGATATTGAACAACAGATCTTACCGAGTTCCTAATTTGAATTTGTGATAATTTGTAAAATACATATGCTTGTGACACGTAGGATAAGTCATAAAAAATACGTGAATTTTCTTTAATATTACTAATATTATCAAATGGCTTTTTTATAGTCGAAATAAATGTAATTGGAGTTTTCTTTTTTTTATTAATTCTTTCTTGTTTTCTTTCATTATTGTAAATCGATTTATCAATAATTTTTTTTGTTACTTTAAGAAAAAGTTTTGTATTTATTCTGGGAATATTAATGATAGATAAAAATAGATCTGTGTAGATTTTTTCAATGAAAATTTTAAAAAAAGGGGGGAATTTATAGATTAATCGAGCATTTCTTCTTTTTAATATTTGCCATTTTTCGAATCTTTTAGCATTAGAATTTGTTTTGTTAGGACTAAGATTATTTATTCTTGGAGTTACTTTTTTTTTCTCTTTTGAGATTCTTTTTATTTGATTTCGAATTTTACTTGTTCTATCAGCGAGATCCTTCGTTTTTTTTTCCGTCAATGAATAATTTGACGAACTCGGAGATGCAATTTGATTAAATGATTCGTGAATTATCTGATTGCTTATCATGGAATCTTTTTCTTCTTTAATTTCGCTTAATTTATATACTTCTCTTAATCTAAATAATAGAATTGGATTTACTTTTGAAAATTCTTTTATTATTTTTTTTATAAAAATAACACCTTCGATAACCCATTTTTTGTTTTTGATTTCTTTTGAAACTTTTCCAAGTAATTTTGTTTTTTCTTTAAAAACGGTTAGAACTGGAAAATACTTCTTTTTCCA